TTTCCTACGCATAGTCATATCTTTCCCCCTCTCCTCTATGCGCTATGGAATGCTGGGTTACGTCCTCCTGCCCTAAGTCGATCCTAAAAGAGTCTCTTCGATCTGGATTCAGAGGCTCCATCTAAGTAGAGAGAAAGATGTAATCTCCCAGCGAGGGCAAGATAAAAGAGGTGATGACATGGTATAGTTGAGGCAAGTGTAACCGTTCCATCAAGTGCTTAGCTAGCTTAAGCCCGTTACAACTAGTTCGGCGGATAGGCACTCCCGGCCACCGTTACACCCGTTACATAGGTACTCCCTTCCATCCAAACGGAAATGCGGGACCGACCGTGGTCGTTATCGATCACAAGGTTACCGCCTTAAGTGAGCTGAGCTGAGTCGGGTTCACTGGAGCTAGTGGACGACACGGAAGGGCGCCTTCATCTGTGGGAAGCCGGATGAAGAGGATTCGCGAAGCAATCCGAACGGTTTCAGCCCCGTAGTAGCCGATTCTGTTAGTGATCAGCATCCTCTCGTCCTTCCCGGAAGCATATTTGAGCGAAAGTCCTTCCCCATTCCTTTCCGTTCCCCCAAAAAGAGTGAACCATGGTTCGGTGGTCAAGCAGAAGAAATCGAAGGGTTGATTGGTTGGATAAATTCTTCCTTTCTCGGTCACACCCATGCATCGAACTGAGAGAAGACAAGCCTTAGCAGTTCAGGCGGATCATCATTGTTGGAAACTCCATGGATCCTCATTCATATAATACATATATAATATGGATGATAAATCCCCATCCGAGCATTGAACCGGAACTCCCCCATCTGCTGGCATAAAATCTGTGGCGAAGCCCGTAAATCAAAGGCAATCAATCTTCCTACTAGTGGTACCTCCCTAGCTAGCTTCTGGTTGTTTGTCTCCTTCTCTTGGTTCGGTTGGCATCAAAGCCTGCCATTAAAGCTCAGCATCTAAGACCTCCGCTGCTTAACCAATAAACATCTGCTCTCCGGGTTCTCCGCTTTCATTGGAGCAACCCAACTATTATCCCCACCCACCAGCCCTTTATGGAGTTACCAGACCAAATGACCCGATATCATAAAGAAAGTAAGAAGGGGCCTTGCCCCATTGAAAGAGAAAGCACTAAATGACTTCCATGACGTGGCAGAAATGATCGATCACCGTCAAGCTTATCGCAGGGGAGAGTCAGAAATTCCCTTTTCTTAGGGTCGGTTCAAATGCTTTTTTTCCGTCGATCTAGGAAATCCAGTAAAAGCTTCGAAATCCTTCTACTTCGAATTCCATTCCAATGTTATATATATATGCTTGAAGCTGATTACGAGCACAGCAGGGCTGAGTAGGTGGGCTAGAGTCTCCCTTCCTGGATCTCACCAGCTCCTAACGTTCAGTTGGAGTCTAGCGGGGGAGTGATAATGATGGTCTCAGTGAAGGAAAGGATACCAGAAAGTGAAGTTCCACTTTCATAGCAATATAGGCGTCTTTCTGTGCTTTCAAGAAGAATAGGAAGCCCTCTTTTTTTCATTGAATCCGCAGAGCCTATAGAATCCATTTCTAGGGCAGGCTAATCTATGAATTCCGCTTCTGAAAACTTTTTTGTTCATTCCTTTGCTTATCTTTATCAAAAGGAAAGAGAGTGCTCGACCCCCTAGTTTCATTTTTTTAGCTTAGGGCATCTTTCTCCACCCCTTTTAAGCAGTTAGTTAAGTTCCGAGTCGGGCATGGCCCTTATTCTCCCTGAAGGGAAAAGAACTCCGAATCAGTTCTTTCTTACCAAGCATTTCTGGCTTTAGGAACAGGGGAAAGAACACTAGCTCTTAAACTGTATCTGCTTTTAAAAAAAATAAAGGAAACTTCTACTTGATTCAGCCATTAGGAACTAACCAATTTGTTTATTTCCCGATTGACCTTCTTTGCCCGGAAGGAAATACCTTAATTGGTACTGGCTTAGCTTACAGACAAACTAGTTCCTATCCTTCAAACTGGGGAGAGAGAAGAATTGCTATTTAATTTAAAGAGAAGATAAGCTCTCTCGACTCTATCTACTTTACACTGGAGTATGGAATATGGAAGTTCCATAGCTTTTCTGAATTGACATGCCTGGAAGTTGGGGAAAGAGGAATGAGACCAAGCGTGCTTTCTTCAATCTAATTGATTCTCTTATAAAGAGTGAGTTGAGCCCAGCCCAAGGGGCAAGTCCGGATTCCTCTTTCTTGAATCGGAATGTAATTCCTTTTTTAAGTAATTTCCTACTTTTCCATTTTCTGTACCCGGTAATGGTAAATTTTTCCAAAGTGGATGTCGGTTCGGAAGACCAGATGCAACACAGCTTTCTGCTTGGGTTTCCGGAAAGGAAGCGTCAGCTGCCAAGTTCAGTGCTGTGCTTACTTACTTGGAACGAGTCAAGGGATTCTTTTTTATTTCAAGTAATGGAAGAACGAAAAATGAATCAAGGCGAGTTCCTCCTACAAGAAGAGAGCTACTAGCTACTACTAGCTACTGGGAACT